TTCAAAAATCTCACCCAATTGAGCACGTCTAGCATATTTTTTCACAGTAGCGGGATCGCTATAACTGACTCCGTTGAGTTCGCCGCCATAGAACTCGACAGTTACACCTACTTGTTCGACACTATATTTAGATTCCGCCCTTCTAAAAGGAACATCGGCTCTAACAATTCCGTCTCCGTCTACCAAAACAACTGGAAATGTTTCAAAAAAAGTAGGCATACGACGTACAAAAAGTTCGCGCCCCTCTTTATCTCTAAAGATAGGATGTCCTAACCACCCAACAGCTATTCCATCCCCGTTGTCCATTGAGCCCGCTCTGAATAACCCCCCCTTTGCCGGATTATTGCCGATGTAATCATAAAAAGCTAGTTTTTCGGGAATTTTAGACCAAGCTTCAGATAAACTTTGATTTTCAGCCAACCCAGCACCAATTCTTCGATATATTTCTTGTTGGAAGTATCCTTGATCCCATTGATAACGAGTGGGACCAAATAATTCAATCGGGGTAGTTGCTGAACCATACCACATAGTTCCAGCAACTACAAAAGCGGCAAAAAAGACAGCAGCAATACTACTGGAAAGGACGGTTTCAATATTTCCCATACGTAATCCTTTGTATAGGCGTTGAGGTGGACGTACACTAAGATGGAATAGACCCGCCAATATGCCCAAGGTCCCTGCTGCAATATGATGAGAGGCTATTCCTCCCGGAACAAAAGGATCAAAACCCTCCACACCCCACGCTGGATTTACGGATTGTACCCTTCCAGTTAGTCCATAAGGATCGGACACCCATATTCCAGGACCATACAATCCTGTTACATGAAATGCACCAAAACCAAAGCAAGCCACCCCTGATAGAAATAAATGAATTCCAAAGATCTTAGGCAAATCCAAAGAGGGTTTTCCTGTACGTTCATCAGTAAATATTTCTAGATCCCAATACACCCAATGCCAGATAGCTGCCAAAAAGCACAAGCCCGAAAACACAATATGTGCCCCGGCCACACCTTCGTAACTCCAAATACCCGGATTCGTTACAGTACCCCCTGTGATACTCCAACCGCCCCATGAATTGGTTATTCCTAAACGAGTCATGAAGGGTATAACGAACATACCCTGTCTCCACATTGGATCAAGAACAGGATCAGAAGGATCAAAAACTGCTAATTCGTATAGAGCCATCGAACCGGCCCAACCAGCAACCAGAGCTGTATGCATTATATGGACAGAAATCAAACGACCGGGATCATTCAATACGACGGTATGAACACGATACCAAGGCAAACCCATGGAAATACCCCTTTATCAATGAAAAATAGACACAATGTAACTTTATTGCATTGGAAAAAACTATGCTGTGGACCCTCTTTTTAGTGGATTATCTTGGGGAAAGAATTAATATTTGTTTGATTTGTTTGATTCTTTTCAATTACTTTTAGTAATAATGAAACTATTTTGTTCGTAGGAACAAAAAGAAGCAGATCTATTCTACACCCGATAAGTACCAATACGCAATGGTAGGGGAGTTGATACCATTTTATATGAGTGAATGTATATATATATTTGTTCATCATTCAAAGGACTTATTTGTAATAATTTTCCTTTATTCATTTTGTCTTCTTTATCTTTTTTTATGAACTTAGTCAATCTATGGATAAAATATGATAAAGGCCAATATTAGTAGGACACTAAATCCATTGTTACGCTTTCACATCAAAGTGAGATATAGTACTTAATTTTTCTTTTATTTAATGCCTATTGGTGTTCCAAGAGTACCTTTTCGAAGTCCTGGAGAGGAAGATGCATTGTGGATTGACATATAGTGCGACTTGTCAGATATATTGGGTCATATGGTATTTCCCCATTCTCTTCCCCGATCGAGATATCCTCCCCTTCGCCCAAGAAAGATTGATTGAATTATCAAAAATTTGGAGCGTGAAGTTCAATTAGATCCATTTTTTCGGGAGGGTATACAGATTAATATTATCAATTAGAATAATTTATGGTTATCTTGGTTAGGCCAATAAAATGAAGTATCCAGGCTCCGTTTAGAAAAAAACCGGTAATAAATCTATTTATGATTACTATTTCTATCATATTCTATTTCTTTATATATTTATAATAGAAGTGATCTCAAACTGTTAATCAATCGAGTAATATGATGAATGCATTGAATATCTGTTGTAAGACATGAAATAAATTGTAAAAAGGAAGTCATAGCAAAAGGACGTGGTATTGGGGCATTTGTCATATATGTGCAAATCCAAATCGGGCGGATCTTTACTCGGAGTAGAGCATAAACCTAAAAAAATTGAAGAAGCCCATTCAGGAACAAGAAAATTACATCGCGATTGAGATTGTATCTCGATGAAACAATACATCAATGAAAAGTTAGTTAGATAAATTTAGTAATTTTTTTTATAGATAAACAAAACAGGCCAAAACCCATCTTTTTTGAAAAATGAAAGAAAAGCCCCTTTTTATAAGTTAAAAGCCTGATATGAAAAAAAAAAAAAAAAAAATAAAAGAAAGCGCTAGAATCTACATCTACACATTGATTCTTTTTTTTTTTTCGTTATTTTTGTTGAACCGTATGCATCAAAAGGTGCATGTACGGTTTCTAAGGGATACAACTTTATCCCAATCAACCGACTTTATCGAGAAAGATTACTTTTTTTAGGCCAAGGGGTTGATAGCGAGATCTCGAATCAACTTATTGGTCTTATGGTATATCTCAGTATAGAGGATGATACCAAAGATCTATATTTGTTTATAAATTCTCCTGGCGGATGGGTAATACCCGGAGTAGCTATTTATGATACTATGCAATTTGTGCGACCAGATATACAGACAATATGCATGGGATTAGCCGCTTCAATGGGATCTTTTATTCTGGTCGGAGGAGAAATTACCAAACGTCTAGCATTCCCTCACGCTTGGCGCCAATGAGTTTTTTATTTGATTTGAGAGAAAAAAGAAGACTATGCCTTCGCGCTATATGAAATATGAATATTAAGTAATAATAGCATGGCACTTCGAATTCGATATGATAAATTTTTTTAACCCTTAAATTATGTATCGAAAGAGTAGTATGAGATAAAAGGTATTTCCGATTTTATCTAATCTATCGGGAGGCCTATTTCAGCGTCACAAACTTTTTTGTTTTCACGCCGGGAGGCTCTTAACAATATTTAGGTTATGAAAGAATATGAAAATAAAAAAAATCTTGTTTTTTTATTTGAAAAAAAAAAAAAAGAAACTTTGGGATTGCTAAATAACAGACGAAATAAATATATAAAGCAACGGAGCCATCATAGTATTTTTGAACTACTCCAAAAACAAAAAGAAGGGTGGTTATTGGATCATTTACCAACCCGAGTCTGATAGACCCTATATTTAATTTATTTGATATTTTATATTTAATTTATTTGATATTTAAGTAAGGTAAAAACGAATTCCATTATAGAGCCGTATGCAATGCGTAAAAGATGCCTGTACGGTTGTTCAATTCTATATTTTATTATTCTTTATCTCTTCACCTTATCATCATGCGAGATAGAATAAACATTTATTATGTTATATCATCAGGGTAATGATCCATCAACCTGCTAGTTCTTTTTATGAGGCACAGACGGGAGAATTTATCTTGGAAGCGGAAGAACTTTTGAAGCTGCGCGAAACCGTCACAAGGGTTTATGTACAAAGGACAGGCAAACCCTTATGGGTTGTATCCGAAGATATGGAAAGAGATGTTTTTATGTCAGCAACAGAAGCCCAAGCTCATGGAATTGTTGATCTTGTAGCGACTGAATAAAAAAGAAAAAATAACAAAAATTTCAGACGAATTGGTGATTTGAGATTTTATCTTCTTACCGGATTTAATATTCTATTCATTAATCTATTAATATAGAAATAAAATAATTCATAATCATCCGGTTAAGATCGATCTAAACCAGCCCATTATGTATATGATTCAATATGCCAACTATTAAACAACTTATTAGAAACACAAGACAGCCAATCAGAAATGTCACGAAATCCCCCGCTCTTGGGGGATGTCCTCAGCGACGAGGAACATGTACTAGGGTGTATGTGCGACTCGTTCAGATCATGGGCTAGGACAAAAGAAAGAAAACAATTGATCCAGTATCAACGATCAGTACCAGTGAATAGACTAGAATGGAAGAACTCCATTCAATATCTAAAAATCAAAAAGATCTATCCTTCTATTGTGGTATCAAATGTATGGTTTCCGTTGGTGCAAATCCAATTAACTCCGTTTTAAATTTAAGATGAGAAAGAATTCTCCATTGATAGCAAATGATATCCATTAAGCAGGGGAAATACTATTTTAAAAAGCAGAAAAATTATGCCTTACTCTTGCAAGAACGGACTAACAGGGTCAGCTACTCAGCTAATCTTCATAATTAAATACCGTTACTGTATAAGTAGATCTCATTGTGAAAGACCTCGTACTGGATAATTATGGGTAGAGCCAAAGAGTGTGAACTGTACAAGTTAACAATAACATTGATTAAACGAAAGAAGGGCTCCGGTGTATAGAGAGGACCTCACCGTTTAAGAAGTAACCATAGAAACGATGGAACCCACTATATCCATTTATATTTACTACTTTTATGTGTTTTTGATACCTAATATCAATACAATTTTTTTCTAGGCATTTCACCTAGAAAAAAAAAAAAATCGTGGTCGGGAAGGTTATAGTAGCAAAAGCCATTGGAATTTAAATTTTATACATTGGAAGAATCAGTTTTGTTATTAATAGACTAGGATACGGGAAGGGAATAACTGAAAGAAAGGAAATCGATTAGTTATTCATCAAAGTTTCATTTATTCAATGACCAGAATTAAACGAGGGTATATAGCTCGAAGACGTAGAACAAAAATTCGTTTATTTGCATCAACCTTTCGAGGGGCTCATTCAAGACTTACTCGTACTATTACTCAACAGAAAATAAGAGCTTTGGTTTCGGCTCATCGGGATAGAGGTAGACAAAAGAGAGATTTTCGTCGGTTGTGGATCACTCGGATAAATGCAGTAATTCGCGAGAATAAAGTATACTTTAGTTATAGTAAATTTATACACAATCTGTACAAGAGACAGTTACTTCTTAATCGTAAAATACTTGCACAAATAGCTATATTAAATAAGAGTTGTCTTTATATGATTTCCAATGAGATCATAAAATAAAGAGATTGGAAGGAATCCGTTGGAATAGTTTAAATGGAGTTACCTGGAGAATGAACTCTGGGAAGGTAGAGTAGAAATTAGTATGATAAAATATGATAAAGTCATCAAAATGAAGAAAGACGTTAAATAAAAAATATTTATTCCTCTTCTCCCATTTTTTTTCTTACGACAGGACATTTCGATTTTACGATTTTTCGAACAAAAAAAAAAACGTCAATCCGCATTTGAGTTTGGATTGGAATTTTATTTTGATTCAATTCAATTGAAGAGTCAACCTATTTTTTTTCTGGTTCTAAGACCAGCAGCTCTAGCGGTTGACTCGCTTCTTTCAAATTGTTTCTCATTATTAAGAAAAGGTAACGGAGATAAAATACGAGCTTGTTTTATAGCAATAGTAATTAATCGTTGTTGTTTTAAGGTCAATCTATTCACCCGTCTAGATAATATTTTTCCTTGTTCGCTAATAAATCGACTAATTAAACTCATGTTTCTATAATCAATTCGATCCCCCGATTGGATCGGAGGCAAACGCCTACGAAAAGATCGCTTAGATTTAAGAAAGATTCGCTTGGATTTATCCATGGTTTGTTTATTCCTTATCCTGAAAATTCCAATCCTATTTCTTAATTCTACATCATCTTTGATCCGATCGAAATAGGATTTGGTTTGTTTCTATTTATTTGTTTATATTTATTTCTATTTAAATAAGTTTATATTTATTTCTATTTAAATAAATTCAAAAATAAATTATATATATATATTGTTATATATAATATGTAATTTTTCATCTTCCTTGGAAGACTGACACACGAGCGATCGGTTCGATCTATTTCTTTATCTCCCCATGAATCGTATGTTTGTAACAACAGGGACAGAATTTTCTCAATTCCAATCGACTAGGCGTATTGTGTCGATTCTTTTGAGTAATATATCTGGAAATGCCCATTGATTCCTTATTAACACGATTTCGAACACAACTGGTACATTCCAAAATAACCGTTACTCGGACATCTTTACCCTTAGCCATGAACCTCCTTTGGTTTTTGATTCACTCAATTCTTTAATTTTCCGACCCGAAGCAAGGAAGAAGAAAGGACACAAAAATAGAAGCAGGTAACTCGAAATCAAATTATGAAAGAAATATTTTGTTGCAATCAATATCAATATAGTAATAAATAATAAGTAATATAATTATTTCTAACTATATTTATAATTTTTAATTGCCGTACAGTATTTCATTTTCAGTTAAGTATCTTGTATGATATTGTTGCCCCAACCACCGCATTTCCATTCTATTATTAATTTAATTTGAGCCTGAGCCCGAGTTCATAGTTTCACTGAGGGTGAAACCGCTTTTTCTTTGTTTTTTTTTTTTTTTTAGAAAGAATAAGTAAAAAAAGAAAAAAAGAAAAAACAAAGAAAAAAAGAAGGGAGGGGTAGGGATTAGTTACAGATATTTGATTGTATCTCTAATCTTCTTCCCCCTTCCCATATCAATAGCTAGAATGAAAAAAAGGGGAATATCAACGCATCCGGAAAAAAACGATTGATCTCTATCAATAAACCTGCTAAAGAACCGAACCATAGAGTACTTACTACCGGTGCCACGGAGAGATATGTTTTTAGATCTCGCATTTTAAAAACTCCTCTTTCTGTATTCGTTATTGTAATTTTATTGTAATTTGTAATACATAATGGTAATACATATATGACCGGATGTGTATATGTAGTTAATGACTTACCACTTGTACGCGGAGTTCCTAATTCAAATTGAAATGTACAAAATAGATATTTATTAAAAGAAAAAAATACGTCCATTTCCGCCTTAAATTCCAAAAAAATATTAATTTTTTGTGGTAGATTTCATATTTATTTCATACTTTATATAAGTCTTTTACCATATTATATGTTTGTTATATGATATATGAGACCAAAAGGAAGAAGGAAGAAATGATAAGATAGTTTGTGTATATCAATGTAGGAAATAAAGATGTGGAAAACAAGACAGGGATTCTCTACAATGACACTGTAGACCAATTGAAAGGGATGTAGCGCAGTTTGGTAGCGCGTTTGTTTTGGGTACAAAATGTCACGGGTTCAAATCCTGTCATCCCTACCTATTACTTATCTTCTGAGCAGTAACGAGGGATCAATTGAGATCAATTAATAAAATTGTACATACATAATTAAATAAATATTTCATTTTTCTTTTTTATAGTATATATATATGCAAGATAAATTGGGGTTACAAAATATTTATTGTGATAATAAAGCGCTCTTAGTTC